TTCTGGATACGGCAAAATCATTCTATTCGATCTAATAAGTACCTTGTGTCAGAATTGAGAAATTCTATGGCTCGAATCTTTAGTATTCTCTTATTTATCACCTGTGTCTACTATTTAGGCAGAATGCCGTCGCCTATTGTCACTAAGAAACTGAAAGAAACCTCAGAAACGGAAGAAAGGGGAGAAAGTGAGGAAGAAAGCGATGTAGAAACAACTTCCGAAACGAAGGAGACTAAACAGGAACAAGAGGGATCCACCGAAGAAGACCCTTCCCTTTGTTCGGAAGAAAAGGAGGATCCGGACAAAATAGATGAAACGGAAGAGATCCGAGTGAATGGAAAGGAAAAAACAAAGGATGAATTCCACTTTAAAGAGACATGCTATAAAGATAGCCCAGTTCACGAAGATTCTTATCTTGATACCTTGATAGGTAATTGGGAATTGGGAAGACTTAAAGAAGAGAAAAATGAAAAGACTTTTTTCTGGTTTGAAAAACCTTTTCTTACTTTTCTTTTCGATTATAAACGATGGAATCGCCCATGTCGGTATATAAAAAATAATCAATTTGAAAATGCTGTACGAAATGAAATGGCACAATATTTTTTTTATACATGTCCAAGTGATGGAAAACAAGTAATATCTTTTACATATCCACCTAGTTTATCGACTTTTTCGGAAATGATAGAACGAAAAATGTCTTTGTACACGACAGAAAAATTATCCCATGTGGATCAGTATCATTATTGGGTTTATACCAATGAGCAAAAAAAGTACAACTTGAACAATGAATTAATAAGTCGAACAAAAGCTCTAGAAAAAGAAAAGGGATTTATTGCTCTAGATATGCTCGAAAAAAGGACCAGATTATGCAATGATGAAAATGAACAAAAATACTTGCCCAAAACGTATGACCCCTTTTTGAGAGGACCATATCGTGGAACAATAAAAAAATTCTATTCACATACAATCATGAATGATTTAATCACTTCTACAGATACGGAAGATTCCATAGAAATCAATTGGATAAATAAGATTTATGGGCTACTTCCTAATAATTCTAATTATTCCAGTTACAGAAAATTTGAACATCAAAAGAATCCGATTGATAGGGAATCATTACTGAATTATATTGGTAATTCCTTAACCGCAATCAAAGAATTTCCTTTTGAGCCTGCACCCATTTTGCATTTTCCAAAATATTCTTTATTGAGAGAGCAAACAAGAATTGGTTTAGAAAGTCAAGCAAAAGCTTTAAAATGGGTATTCGATGTAATTACAACTGATCCAAATGATCAAACAATAATTAGAAAAAAATCTATTGGAATAGAAGAAATACGTAAAAGTGTTCCTCGATGGTCATACAAATTAACTGATGATTTGGAAGAACAGGAGGAAGAAAATGAGGAAGAATCTACGGAAGATCATGAAATTCGTTCAAGAAAAGCCAAACGCGTAGTAATTTATACTGATAACGATCAGAATACCAATCCTATTACAACTACAAATAATACTATTAATAGTGATCAAGCAGACGAGGTGGCTTTGATACGTTACTCGCAACAATCGGATTTTCGTCGGGATATAATCAAAGGATCCATGCGTGCTCAAAGACGTAAAACAGTTATTTGGGAAATGTTTCAAGCAAATGTGCATTCCCCGCTTTTTTTGGATCGAATAGACAAAACATTTTTTTTTTCTTCTTATATCTCTGAAATGATGAATCTAATTTTTAGGAATTCGGTGGGGAGAGAACCAGAATTGAAAATTTCGCATTTTGATTTTGAGGAGGAAGAGACAAGGGAAAAAGAGAAAAAAAACGAATATAAAAAAGAGGAAAATGAACGTATAGCAATATCAGAAACTTGGGATAGCATTATATTTGCTCAAGCAATAAGAGGTTTGATGTTAGTAACCCAATCTTTTCTTAGAAAATACATTGTATTGCCTTCATTGATAATTGCTAAAAATATTGGCCGTATGCTATTATTCCAATTACCCGAATGGTATGAGGATTTGAAGGAATGGAATAGAGAAATGCATGTTAAATGCACCTATAATGGTGTTCAATTATCAGAAACTGAATTTCCCAAAGATTGGTTAACAGATGGTATTCAGATAAAGATTCTATTTCCTTTCTGTTTGAAACCTTGGCGAAGATCTAAAATACGATCTCATCCTAGAGATCAAATAAAAAAAAAAGGAAAAAAAGACAATTTTTGTTTTTTAACAGTTTGGGGAATGGAAGCGGAACTCCCTTTTGGGAGTCCCCGAAAACGACCTTCCTTTTTTAAACCCATTTATAAGGAACTCCAAAAAAAAGTTAGAAAAGTGAAAAAGAATTTCTTTCTACTTCTAAAAGTTTCAAAAGAAAAAACAAGATGGATCATTAAAATACTTCTAGTTCTAAAACGAATAATGAAGGAAATTCAAAAAGTAAACCCAATATTCTTATTTGAATTGAGCAAGGCGAAAGTATATGAAAGGGCTGAAAATGGAAAAGATTCCGAAATAAATAATAAGATTATTCACAAATCAACCATCCAAATCCAATCCATGAATTGGACAAATTATTCACTCATAGAAAAAAAGATGAAAGATCTTTCTGATAGAACAATCACAATCAGGAATCAAATAGAACGAATCACAAAAGACAAGAAAAAAATAATTCTAACTTGTGATGATAAAAGATCGAAATCACGGAAACATATTTGGCAGATATTCCAAAGAATAAATATACGATTAATACGTAAATCACATTATTTTTTGAAATCTCTGATTGAAAAAATATACATAGATATCTTGCTATGTATGATTACCATTCACAGGATCAATTTTCAACTTTTCTTTGAATCAACAAAAAAAATAATCAAAAAATCCGTTTACAACGATCAAACAAATCAGGAAGGAATTGATGAAAGAGAGCAAAATACAATGAACTTTTTTTCCACTATAAAAAATTCGTTTTCGAATACTAATATTGGTAATAGTACAAAAATGTATTATGACTTATCCTCCTTGTCCCAAGCATATGTATTTTACAAATTATCACAAACCCAATTACTTAACAAGTATCACTTGAAATCTCTACTTCAATATCAGGGGACTTATCCTTTTATTAAGGATAAAATCAAGGATTATTGTATGACACGAGGAATATTTGATTCCAATTCAAGACATAAGAAAATTCATAAGTCTGGAATGATTGAATGGAAAAACTGGTTAAAGGGGCATTATCAATACAATTTATCTCAAACCAAATGGTCGTGGTTAGTACCGCAAAAATGGCGAAATAGAATCAATCAACGTTATAGGATTCAAAATAAAGACTCAATTAAATCGGATTCATATAAAAAAGAAAAAGACCAATTAATTCATTACGTGAAACAAAATTACTATGCAGCGGATTCATTGACAAATCAAAAAGAAAAATGGAAAAAACACTACAGATATGATCTTTTGGCACATAAATATATGAACTATGGGGATAAGAAGGATTTATATATTTATGGGTCAAGATTACAAGTAAACGGAGTTCTCAAAATTCCATATAATTTCAATAAACCGAAATCCGAATCATTTTATGTATTGGTAAGTATAGCTATTAGTGATTATCTAGAAGAAGGATATATTATTGATACGCATAAAAATCTAGATAGAAAATATTTTGATTGTAGAATTCTCCATTTTTGTCTTAGAAAAAATATCTATATTGAGACCTGGACCAATACACATATCGGTACCAAAATTGATAAAAATACTAAGACTGAAAAAAAAATCAACAACAAATTGAAAAAAAAAGATATTTTTTCTCTTACGATTCATCAAAAAATCAACCCATCCAATCAAAAAAGTATTTTTTTGAATTGGATGGGAATGAATCAAGAAAGAGTTTATCGTACCATATCAAATCTAGAATCTTGGTTCTTCCCAGAATTTGTCTTACTTTTTGATGCATATAAGATTAAACCATGGATTATACCAATCAAATTACTTCTTTTTGACTTTTATTTTTATAAAAATAAAAGTCAAAATAAAAACATCTATATAAATAGAAAAAATAATCTTCAGATGATATCTGATCAAAAAAAATATCTTAAATTAGAAAATTTCAACCAACAAAAAAATGAACAACAGGACCAAGTAAATCTTGTATCAGATCTACGAAAAGAAAACAAAAAAAAAGATATTGAAGAGAATTACGCGAGATCAGACATTACCATTAAAAAAGGTAAAAAGAAAAAACAATCCAAGAAAAACAAGGAAGCAGAACTTGATTTCTTCCTGAAAAAATATTTCCTTTTTCAATTAAGATGGGATGACTCCTTGAACCAAAGAATGATCAATAATATCAAGGTATATTGTCTCTTACTTAGACTGATAAATCCAAAGGAAATTGCTATATCCTCGATTCAAAGAGGAGAGATGCATCTGGATGTAATGCTAATTCAGAAAGATCTAGCTCTTACAGAATTGATAAAAAAAGGAATATTAATTATCGAACCAATTCGTCTATCTCTAAAAAGGGATGGGAAATTGATTATATATCAAACTATAAGTATTTCATTGGTCGAGAACAATAAACACCAAATTAATGGAAAATGCATAAAAAAAAGATATATTGATAAGAGGAATTTGGATAAATCCATTGTACGATATGGGAATATGCTTGTGAATGGGGACACAAATTATTATGATTTCCTTGTTCCTGAAAATATTCTATCTCCTAGACGTCGTAGAGAATTGAGAATGTTAATTTGTTTCAATTCCCATAATTGGAATGTTACGGATAGAAATAGAAATCCATTATTTTGCAATGAAAACAACATAAGAAACTCTGGAAAATTTTTGGATGAGGACAAGCATCTTAATACAGATACAAATAAATTCATTAAATGTAAATTTGTTCTTTGGCCCAATTACCGATTAGAAGATTTAGCTTGTATGAATCGCTATTGGTTTGATACCAATAATGGCAGTCGTTTCAGTATGTCAAGGATACATATGTATCCACGATTTAGAATTATTTAATTTAATAGTATATTTCCTATATCATATATATCTATATTCCGTGACATTTTCGGCCGAAAGATGTACGCATATGCTATGTTATATTTTGGTAAATGATACAGATTGAATGGTGTATCCATTCAATTGGATATAGGAATAAATAAATTAGCGGAATCCTTTTAGATAGAAAGAAATTTTTTTTTTTCTTTCGTTAATGCGGAAACATATTATCCCTTTCTATCCAAATCAAATTTTCAATTTGATTTGGATAAAATAAAAAAGTAGTATATGAATAAATCAAAATTTTTGTGTGTACTAGATTAAAATAACTGGCATAATTCTTTTTTTTATTTTTCCTGATCGGAAAAATCCATGAAAAAGAAAGAAAAAGGATAGAAAAATTTTTTATGGTCAAAAATTCATTTATTTCCATTATTCCACAAGAAGAAAAAAAAGAAAACAAAGGTTCTGTTGAATTTCAAGTATTCAGTTTCACCAATAAGATACGGAGACTTACTTCACATTTGGAATTGCACAAAAAAGATTTTTTATCGCAAAGGGGTCTACGAAAAATTCTAGGAAAACGTCAACGGTTGCTGGCTTATTTGTCAAAGAAAAATAGAGTACATTATAAGAAATTAATTGGTCAGTTGGATATTCGGGAGCCAAAAACTCGTTAATTTAATCGTTTGAATTTTTATTCTATTTTTCGTTTTGATAAGCCTCGTTTTGAGGAATTCATGGAATAATGAATTAAGGAAGAAAAGATATGACAGTACCGGTTACAAGAAAAGATCTCATGATAGTCAATATGGGGCCTCACCACCCATCAATGCATGGTGTTCTTCGACTAATCGTTACTCTCGATAGTGAAGATGTTATTGACTGTGAGCCCATATTGGGCTATTTACACAGAGGAATGGAAAAAATAGCGGAAAATCGAACAATTATACAATATCTACCTTATGTAACACGATGGGATTATTTAGTTACTATGTTCACAGAGGCAATAACCGTAAATGCACCAGAACAATTGGAAAATGTTCAAGTACCTCAAAGAGCTAGCTATATCAGAGTAATTATGCTGGAATTGAGCCGTATAGCTTCTCATTTGTTATGGCTTGGACCTTTTATGGCAGATATCGGTGCACAGACTCCCTTTTTCTATATTTTCAGAGAAAGAGAATTGATATATGATCTATTTGAAGCCGCCACAGGTATGCGAATGATGCATAATTATTTCCGTATCGGAGGAGTAGCTGCTGATCTACCTTATGGATGGATAGATAAATGTTTGGATTTCTGCGATTATTCTTTAACAGGAGTTGTTGAATATCAAAAACTTATTACGTGGAATCCCATTTTTTTGGAACAAGTTGAAGGAGTGGGCATTATTGGTGGAGAAGAAGCTGTAAATTGGGGTTTATCAGGACCGATGTTACGAGCTTCTGGAATCCAATGGGATCTTCGTAAAGTTGATCATTATGAGTGTTACAATGAATTCGATTGGGAAGTCCAATGGCAAAAAGAAGGAGATTCATTAGCTCGTTATTTAGTACGAATTGGTGAAATGAAGGAATCCATAAAAATTATTCAACAGGCTCTAGAAGGAATTCCTGGAAGACCTTATGAAAATTTAGAAGTACGACGCTTTGATAGAGCAAAGAATTCCGAATGGAATGATTTTGAATATAGATTTTTTAGTAAAAAACCTTCACCCAATTTTGAATTGTCGAAACAAGAACTTTATGTGAGAGTGGAAGCTCCAAAAGGAGAATTGGGAATTTATTTGATAGGAGATAATAGCCTTTTCCCCTGGAGATGGAAAATTCGTCCACCCGGTTTTATCAATTTGCAAATTCTTCCTCAGCTCAGCTAGTTAAAAGAATGAAATTGGCTGATATCATGACGATATTGGGTAGTATAGATATCATTATGGGAGAAGTTGATCGTTGAAATGATAATTGATACGACAGAAGTACAAACTATCAATTCTTTTTCTACATCGGAATTTTTAAAAAAAGTGTATGGACTAATATGGATTGTACCCATTTTGACCCTTATATTGGGAATCACAATAGGGGTACTAGTAATTGTGTGGTTAGAAAGAGAAATATCTGCAGCGATACAACAACGTATTGGGCCTGAATATGCTGGCCCGTTGGGAATTCTTCAAGCTATAGCGGATGGGACTAAACTACTTTTTAAAGAGGACCTCCTCCCATCTCGAGGAGATATTCGTTTGTTTAGTGTGGGACCGTCTATAGCGGTTATATCAATTCCACTAAGTTATTTAGTAATTCCTTTTGGGTATCGTCTTGTTTTAGCCGATCTCAGTATAGGTGTTTTTTTATGGATCGCCATTTCCAGTATTGCTCCTATTGGGCTTCTTATGTCAGGATATGGATCGAATACTAAATATTCCTTTTTAGGTGGTCTACGAGCTGCTGCTCAATCTATTAGTTATGAAATACCATTAACTCTATGTGTGTTATCAATATCTCTACGTGTGATTCGTTGGAATATGAACTTTGAACCTCTCTTCTATAAATAAAAGAAAAAAGAAAGAGGTTCAATGTATTGAATAGATGTTTTCATTTCTTTTTTCAGCATTCGGGTTGATGAGTTAAACCAGATAGTTATATGAGTGAAACTAAACAGCTTATAAATTTGTAGTAAGAAGAAAAAATATCATTCCCTATGTACAAGAATAAAGTTGAAGTAAACATAAGCAGTGTAAACTGCTTACCCCAAGATTAAGTAAGATTTTTTGATTAGTCATCATATCTTGAAGCGGGCGCAAACAAAAGATCAACTGTATGGAGTTTCTACTACTGTCTCGTATGTATTACTATACCGGGGATCAATCAAAAGTCAGTGGACGGTTAGGAACACCAAGGTACACAAAGGATTAGTAATGGAGATAGCGTAAGGTATCAAAAAAGAGGTATTTCTTCATAAAATTGGTAGAAATGATCAAGTAGTACTTCCCTACGATTCCGATCTAGAGTATGCTCCTATTCACTGGTTAAAGAAATGACTATCAAGAACGAATTAATCCTTTATTTATTTTTTTTTAGTATTCTCCTCTGAGACAGAAGAACAGGAAAAAAGAAATGGAATGCAGTAATTGAATGAATAATAAAAGAAGGGGATCCTTATTTATTCTTTTCTCTATCCATATTCATACATATCGAATTCTTATCACGATTCATGAACTAATCACTAATTCTTTTTATTTTGTATTGATTGATATAAGGAGTATTTTATTGAAAAAAAAAATAAGTTATTACCGAACAAAGAGAAATTCTTATTGTAAAGGATGAGATCAATTCGGAAGCACTTTTTTCTTATTCTAGCAGACAGAATTCCATTGGTCTCATTTGGGACTTTCCGATGTATCTTTATTCTATCTACCCAAAGATGGCAATAATACCGAACCCGTCCTTACATTTTTTTTGTGGCCATCGAGGAGCCGTATGAAGCTGAGGTCTCACGTACGGTTTTGAAATAGCGATGGGAACAGTGATGTTATTATCGACTATGATTATCTAACAGTTCAAGTACAGTTGATATAGTTGAAGCACAGTCAAAATATGGTTTTTGGGGGTGGAATCCGTGGCGCCAGCCTATAGGATTTATTGTTTTTCTAATTTCTTCTCTAGCCGAATGTGAGAGATTGCCCTTTGATTTACCAGAAGCGGAGGAGGAATTAGTAGCAGGTTATCAAACCGAGTATTCGGGTATCAAATACGGTTTATTTTATCTTGCTTCTTACCTAAATTTTTTAGTTTCTTCATTATTTGTAACAGTTCTTTACTTAGGTGGGTGGAATTTATCTATTCCGTATATATCCATTCCTGAGCTTTTCAGAATAAATAAAATCGCTGGCATTTTTGGAATGCCAATGGGTATCCTTATTACATTAACTAAAGCTTATTTGTTTCTCTTCATTTCTATCACAACAAGATGGACTTTACCTAGGATGAGAATGGACCAGTTATTAAATCTTGGATGGAAATTTCTTTTACCTATTTCTCTAGGTAATCCGTTATTAACAACTTCTTCCCAACTTGTTTCATTATAAATAACAGAATATGATAACACTATTTTAGATTCATAATCTCTATCAAACAAGAGAAAGAAACGTCAATTTTTTCATGTATATCTACAATATGTTCCCTATGGTAATTGGGTTCATGAATTATGGTCAACAAACAATACGAGCTGCAAGGTACATTGGTCAAAGTTTCATAATTACCTTATCCCACACAAATCGTTTACCTGTAACTATTCAATATCCTTATGAAAAATCGATCATATCAGAGCGTTTCCGGGGTCGAATCCACTTTGAATTTGATAAATGTATTGCTTGTGAAGTATGTGTTCGTGTATGCCCGATAGATCTACCCGTTGTTGATTGGAGATTTGAAAGAGATATTAAAAAGAAACAATTACTTAATTATAGTATAGATTTCGGGGTTTGTATATTTTGTGGTAACTGTGTCGAGTATTGTCCAACAAATTGTTTATCAATGACTGAAGAATATGAACTTTCCACTTATGATCGTCACGAATTGAATTATAATCAAATTGCTTTGGGTCGATTACCAATCTCAATAATTGGAGATTACACAATTCAAACAGTTATGAATTCGACTCAAATAAAAATAGACAAAGATAAACCCTTTGATTCAAGAACAATTACCGATTACTAAGATTTTGTTTTGATATAAAGGATCCAAGCTTTTTATTTTGGGTAGTCAGTAACTACAAATAAAAACGAATAACTATTGATTGTTGAGAATCACTGTTTGATTTAAACTGAGAATATATTTTTCATGATGATTTCGAAATAGCAAATTTCAACTACATATTCCAACTACTCTTTTCTTTTTTTTTTCTTTCGGATAAATATAAATAAAGTAGGATTGGCCCGATAATTTTATCTATATCTACATTAATCCATATTCAAATTCAATTCAATTATAAATGTATCATATACAATATTATATACAAGAAAAAAATAGGGTAACCCCTTTTCCTTTCCTGGACCATTTATTTAGTAAAGTTAAAGTAAGGTCATGAAATAGTTAAAGTTTTTTATTTTGTATTTTATACATAATGGATTTACCTGGACCAATACATGATATTCTTGTTGTATTTCTGGGGTCAATTCTTGTATTAGGGGGTCCTCCGGGGGTAGTATTATTTACCAATCCAATTTATTCTGCCTTTTCGTTGGGATTGGTTCTTGTTTGTATATCCTTATTCTATATTTCATAGAACTCCTATTTTGTAGCTGCCGCACAGCTCCTTATTTATGTGGGAGTCATAAATGTCTTGATCATATTTGCTGTAATGTTCATAAATGGTTCAGAATATTCCAATAATTCCTATTTTTGGACCATTGGAGATGGGGTCACTTCGATGGTTTGTACAACTATTCTTTTTTCACTAATTACTACTATCCCAGATACGTCATGGTACGGAATTATTTGGACTGCAAGATCAAACCAGATTATGGAACAGGACCTAATAAATAACGTTCAACAAATCGGGATTCATTTATCAACAGATTTTTATCTTCCGTTTGAACTCATTTCTATAATTCTTTTAGTTTCCTTGATAGGTGCAATTACTATGGCTCGACAATAAGCAATAAAAATACTTAACTTAATAATAATTCCCAATTCTTAGAATTCTAACTAAATTCTAAATAAATAAATAGAAATTTTTAGTTAAATCTATCTACCGTCAATATCTTCTTTTGTTGTGTAATTGTTCTATTCTAATCAATTGAATCGGTTGAATTGTTGTTCATATTGAAATGAATCGAGATTGATAAGGAGTTAGTCAATGATGTTTGAGCATGTCCTTTTTTTGAGTGTTTATTTATTTTCTATCGGTATCTATGGATTGATCACAAGTCGAAACATGGTTAGAGCGCTTATGTGTCTTGAGCTTATACTAAATTCGGTTAATATCAATCTTGTAACATTTTCTGATATATTTGATAGTCGCCAATTAAAAGGAGGACATCTTCTCAATCTTTGTTATAGCCATTGCAGCTGCTGAAGCAGCTATTGGACTTGCTATTGTTTCGTCGATCCATCGTAACAGAAAATCAACTCGTATTAATCAATCGAATTTGTTGAATAATTAGTGATAATTATCATAGATAATTTAAATAAAGACACATAAAAATATTTAATAGAATTGAAATACTATTTTTTATTGAATTTGAATGCAATTCGATTTTATTGAATTGCATTTTTATATTTATATTGAAATAATGATGACCAATTTGTTGGCCAATTAATTTTAATTCGCATGTGCAACTCGTATCAGCATAATTGTTGAAACGAAAATCAAAGTCTCTTGACCTTTTCTCATAAACAGATTGATTTAAGAAATATATTGATTGTTTTTAATAAACCACTGCTTCGTCTGGTGTCTACAATATTACAATATATAATATATGATTCATTTACTACTAATTTGATTTGACCAGATCGAAAATCTTTTATGTTCAAAACTGGAATTTATAGATCCAATGTCACATTCAGTAAAAATTTATGATACATGTATAGGGTGTACTCAATGTGTACGAGCTTGCCCCACAGATGTATTGGAAATGATACCTTGGGACGGATGTAAAGCCAAGCAAATAGCTTCCGCGCCAAGAACCGAGGACTGTGTAGGTTGTAAGAGATGTGAATCCGCCTGCCCAACAGATTTTTTGAGTGTCCGTGTTTATTTAGGGCCTGAAACAACTCGCAGCATGGCTCTATCTTATTGATACGTTACAAAAAACTCCACTTGAATCATTTGTGATTCCTCTTTACCGACAAAAGCCCGTGCTCGACAAAATATATTATTTTGAGGACGGGCTTTTCTGGTCAAAACGTATCTTGTCTTTATCACGAGTTATTTTCCTTGGTTAACAATACTTGTTGTTTTACCGATATTCGCGGGTTCTTCAATTTTCTTTTTCCCTCATAGAGGGAATAAGATATTTCGGTGGTATACTTTATGTATATGCTTCTTAGAACTCCTTCTAACGACTTATGCATTCTGTTATCATTTCCAATTGGATGATCCATTAATGCAATTGAAGGAAGATTATAAATGGATAGATGTTTTTGATTTCCACTGGAGACTAGGAATCGATGGACTTTCCATAGGACCCATTTTACTGACAGGATTTATCACTACTTTAGCAACTTTAGCAGCTTGGCCAATTACTCGAAATTCGCGGTTGTTCTATTTCCTGATGCTAGCAATGTACAGCGGTCAAATAGGATTATTTTCTTTCTCGAGACCTTTTACTTTTTTTCATCATGTGGGAGTTAGAATTAATTCCTGTTTACTTACTTTTATCCATGTGGGGGGGAAAGAAACGTCTCTACTCGGCTACAAAGTTTATTTTGTACACTGCAGGGGGTTCCATTTTTTTTCTTAATAGGAGTTCTAGGTATGGGTTTATATGGTTCCAATGAACCAACATTAGATTTTGAAAGATTAATTAATCAATCATATCCTGTGGCATTGGAAATAATATTCCATTTTGGCTTCCTTATTGCTTATGCTGTCAAATTGCCGATTATACCCCTACATACATGGTTACCTGATACCCATGGAGAAGCACATTACAGTACATGTATGCTTTTAGCTTGAATCCTATTTAAAATGGGCGCATATGGATTGATTCGGATCAATATGGAATTATTACCCCACGCTCATTCTATATTTTCTCCCTGGTTGGTGATAATAGGAACAATGCAAATAATCTATGCAGCTTCAACTTCTCTTGGTCAACGTAATTTAAAAAAGAGAATAGCCTATTCCTCTGTATCTCACATGGGTTTCACAATTATAGGAATTGGTTCTATAACCGACATGGGACTCAATGGAGCTATTTTACAAATGCTCTCTCATGGATTTATTGGTGCTGCACTTTTTTTCTTGGCGGGAACGAGTTGTGATAGAACACGTCTTGTTTATTTCGAAGAAATGGGAGGGATATCTATCCCAATGCCAAAAATATTTACCATGTTCAGTAGCTTCTCGATGGCTTCTCTTGCATTGCCAGGAATGAGTGGTTTTGTTGCGGAATTTGTAGTATTCTTTGGACTAATTACTAGTACAAAATATCTTTTAATGCCAAAAATGCTAATTACTTTAGTAATGGCAATTGGAATGATATTAACTCCTATTTATTTATTATCTATGTTACGTCAGATGTTTTATGGATACAAGCTATTTAATATTCCAAACTCGAATTTTTTGGATTCTGGACCACGAGAACTATTTCTTTCAATCTGTATCTTTCTACCCGTAATAGGTATTGGTATTTATCCCGATTTCGTTCTCTCGTTATCAGTTGACAAGGTACACGCTATCCTATCCAATTATTATCATAGATAGTGTTTCATTAATGAGACGGAAGGAAAGTCTTATAATTCTTTGAATTTAATATTTTGAAAATCGTTTGCTGTACTGTATAATGAAAAAAGAAATAAAATGAATAAGAATTGTAATTAGATACATCTCGAGTTTTTGAGAACCATTTAAGAATGATTCCTTGATTCAAACGGTTCTCAAAAACTCATAAAAACAAACTTTCGTTATATATGGGATGATGTTTTTATCTTATGTATTCTTCATGTAGTTTATTCAATTAGATGTTTATGTGAATGAACCATAACTATGTAGACCTATTCCTAATAGATTGATCCCAAAATAGCATATCCAAATTATAAGAAATCCTATAGAAGCTATAAGTGCCGAATTCGTACCTTTCCAATTTATATTTGTTCTAGTATGTAAATAAATCGCGAATATGGTCCAAGTAATAAATGCCCAAGTTTCCTTGGGGTCCCAATTCCAATAGGATCCCCATGCCTCATTAGCCCATACTGCTCCACAAAGAATACCTATGGTTAAAAAGGTAAACCCTAGACTAATGACACGATAACTCCAATAATCCAAACGCTCAGTTAATTGATATTTGTAATAATTTCGAAATGAAGGAAAAGAAGTGTTTTTAAAAACACTTCTTTTTTCATTCAAATATTCAATCTCACCAAAGAAAAATGACTTAATTAAGAAATTATTGCTTTTACAAAAAATATCGATGTTTTTTCGAAATGTAATGACTAGAAGAGCGACTGATAATAATGATCCGCATAAAAGAGCTGCATAGCTCAATAACATCATACTTACGTGCATCATTAACCACTGAGATTGTAGAGCAGGTATTAATATTGCAGATTGATGCATTTCAGTTGAAAGACCCGACATGGCAAAGCCTTGAGTAAAAATGGTACTTGGTGCAATTATTGTGCTTAAATCATTTTTAAGGTTACATATCTTGGGAATCATATGAATAATGAAGAAACTACACGAAAGGAAGATTAATGACTCGTATAAATTACTTAATGGAAAATGTCCCGAAGAAATCCAACGAGAAACTAATAATCCTGTTATAGAGAAAAAAGTAGCTATCATCCCTTTTTCTGACGAATCACGTAATCCTACAATTTTGTGGACTGATAAGGTCATCAAATGAATCGTAATCACAATTGAAATGATCGAAAAAGAGATATGAGTTAATATATGTTCTAAAGTCGCAAATATCATAAAAGAGATCCCATTACAGAATTGGAAATCGGGAATTGAATACATTTTAGGATCTATTGTATCTCTTTTAGAAGATGCCGCCACTCGGACTCGAACCGAGATGCTTTAGCACTGCTTCCTAAGAGCAGCGTGTCTACCGATTTCACCATGGCGGCTTACTTGAAATAATAATAGTCAATTCATGTTGAATCGTCGAGATTCAAGGATTCAATATAGTTCATTAATTAGAATCGATGAATAAAGACTGGTTTGTGGTTTAAATATTTGAATTTTCAATAAAATACCTACTTAGGTAGTATCGTCGTGGGTTTTTTAACAATCAACTTTCACGTACTAGAAACTAAGTTCTCTCCAAACAGTTGGAACTCAATAGTTTTTTCTCAGTTGAGGTATAAAACTAAGAATTGTCTTTTTTCTCTATTTTTTTCTGATTTGTTTTTTATTTATACGATTTCTTGGATTCAAATGAAAAAGATTGAGTTTTTTTTTTTCAATGAACAAAATCAAATAACTAGGATTTCATATCTATCACAATTTTATCATTAAATACAAAGAATTTGTTATTTTCCTAATGATTTCGATACCTTAGTATATTTAAATTAAAGTATTAATATTCTTTATTGCGCATATAATTTATAATTTATAATACCATTTACAAAACCAATTAAGTTTTGTTATAGGCATATAACAAAAGAGTTTCAATCTCTATCACAATTGTACTTTTCTATTGTGAAAAGTACAATTGTGATAGGAAAAAAAAAAATAATACTTAGAACCCAATATAAAAAGAACCCAATATACAAAAAACTCTTATTCTATATATCACAGCAGTGAGTTCTAACTAATATTGAGAAATTCAATACAGAAAAATACATTAGTTAACATTCATCTTACAAAATTTGAGGTTGTTTAGGCTATATCAATTGAGATTATTCTAAGACTTTATTATTTGTTTGGTCGCACAAAAAAACTTTTTGAATGCCCGGTGGAAACCGATTTCGCTAAAGAAAAAGCTTTTACTGCAGCTAAATATCCTTTTTTCTTCCAAATATTTCTACGAATACGTTTTTTTGACATAGAAATACGTTTTTTTGGAACTGCCATTCAAAAAAGGGGGTTCCTCTTTTTATCGTTGTATGTGAAAGACATGTATTCTTCAAAATAGATCGTTCTTTTTAGTTATTATCTATACTTATTTCGTGTATGTGGATAATTTTTTTAATATACTCTTTAAAATATACATTGTTTTTTTACTTTAACATAGTAATATATATAATAAACATACAAATATATATAATACAAATATATTTATATATACATGTATATGTGATATATATATCACATATATGTATGCGCGCGCATCACACATCACATATATAAATGACATGAGGGAAAAAAATAGAAGAAAATAAGGGAAAATAAAAATTGATTAAGTCCAGAGTGCTATGTCCATAATTCAAATTCCAATTAGAACTAAATTAGAACTAGTACTTAATCCGTTAAACAAGACATTCCATTACTTAGGTAACCTAAGTAATCTTTTATTTCAGTTATATACGAAGTAAGGAGTATCATAAGATTTCCGATAAACATAAGTTTTCTTTATTGGATTTCAATCCAATCAATCAGTTACACAACAAGTTAGGTAATTACTCCACTCCCAAAATGAACTAGAAAACCTAGGTATTTTTTTTTCGAATATAGATACCGAATATAGATACTATGATCCATATTTGAATAAAAAAAGTACTCTTTTTTTGGTCTAACTCTTTTTCCTTACTATATTTACTATACTATATAATATATTACATATACTATTATAGTATATGTAATATGTTTATTAATCACCAAAAAAATATCAAAATCTAATAAATAATAGTAGTAAGAAAATTATTTTAAAATCTCATATTCCTTTAATCTTTTCTTAGTTAAAATACCTACTAGGTAATCGCCTTTACCTTTACCTTTACATAGTTATTTGTACATAGTTATTTGGTCATATTTTTTGACCAACCTATTGTCAATTTTGGAATATTTCAAATATCTGAGAAAAAATCAGAATAATTAAGAATCCCAATATTTGACTTTTTTTTTGTTGATTTCTTTTATTATTGTTCCTTTCTAAAAGGATAAAAAAGATAAGAATTGGTGAATCGAGAACAATTTGCAATTATAAGAAAAAAGAGTTTCTTTTCTTATGGAACATACATATCAATATGCGTGGATAATACCTTTTCTTCCACTTCCAGTTACTATGTCAATAGCATTTGGACTTCTACTTATTCCGACAGCAACAAAAAATATTCGTCGCATGTGGGCTTTCCCTAGTTTTTTACTCTTAAGTATAGCTATGGTGTTTTCGGCCAATTTGTCTATTCAACAAATAAATGGAAGTTTTATCTATCAATATCTATGGTCTTGGACCATCAATAATGATTTTTCCTTAGATTTTGGATACTTGATCGATGCACTTACTTCTATTATGTCAATACTAATTACTACTGTTGGAATCATGGTTCTTATTTATAGTGACAAGTATATGTATCACGATCAAAGATATTTAAGATTTTTTGCTTATATGAGTTTTTTTAATACTTCTATGCTGGGATTAGTTACTAGTTCAAATTTGTATCAAATTGATATTTTTTGGGAACTAGTGGGAATGTGTTCTTATTTATTAATAGGGTTTTGGTTCACACGACCAATTGCAGCAAGTGCTTGTCAAAAAGCTTTTGTAACTAATCGTGTAGGGGATTTTGGTTTATTGTTAGGAATCTTAGGTTTTTATTGGATAACAGGTAGCTTAGAATTTCGGGATTTGCTCGATTATTATATGATGATTTCTTAA